ACAGGCGTTCCAACCTATTTTAGTGGAGGGACGAGCTATTTGTTTACATCCATTGGTTTGTAAGGGATTCAATGCAGACTTCGATGGAGATCAAATGGCTGTTCATGTACCTTTATCTTTGGAAGCTCAAGCGGAAGCTCGCTTACTTATGTTTTCTCATACGAATCTCTTGTCTCCAGCCATTGGGGATCCCATTTCCGTACCAACCCAAGATATGCTTATGGGACTCTATGTATTAACGATGGGGAATCGTAGAGGTATTTGTGCAAATAGGTATAATCCCTGTAACCCCTACCAAAATGAAAGAATGAATCATAATAACTATAAGTATAGGAAAGGGAAAGAACCCTATTTTTGTAGTTCCTACGATGCACTTGGGGCTTATCGGCAGAAAGGGATCGATTTATATAGTACTTTATGGCTACGGTGGCGACTAGATCAACGTGTCATTGCCTCAATAAATAGAGAGGTTCCCATCGAAGTTCAATATGAATCTTTGGGCACTTATCATGAAATTTATGATCACTATCGAGTAGTAAGAAGTGTAAAAAAAGGAATACTTTGTATATACATTCGAACCACTGTTGGTCATATTTCCTTTTATCGAGAAATAGAAGAAGCCGTACAGGGGTTTTGTCGGTCCTATTCCTATTCATACGATACCTGATATGTGGATATCCCTCGAAATCTAGTCCGGTTTGGTTCAAACCGGTATCATAATTCCTGAATTTGTAAGTGAATCAAGATCGAGGAAAGGAAGTCTTAGTATCACTGACTCAAACCCATTGTCGAATCCTACTCATCAGAATATGGAGGTACTTATGGCAGAACGGGCCGATCTGGTCTTTCACAATAAAGTGATAGATGGAACTGCCATGAAACGGCTTATTAGCAGATTAATAGATCATTTCGGAATAGCCTATACATCACACATTCTGGATCAAGTAAAAACTCTGGGTTTTCAGCAAGCCACTGCTACATCCATTTCATTAGGAATTGATGATCTTTTAACAACACCTTCTAAGGGATGGTTAGTCCAAGATGCTGAACAACAAAGTTTGATTTTGGAAAAGCACCATCATTATGGGAATGTACACGCGGTAGAAAAATTACGTCAATCAATTGAGATATGGTATGCTACAAGTGAATATTTGAGACAAGAAATGAGTCTTAATTTTAAGATGACTGATCCTTCTAATCCAGTCCATATAATGTCCTATTCTGGAGCTAGAGGAAATGCATCTCAGGTCCACCAATTAGTAGGTATGAGAGGATTAATGTCAGATCCCCAAGGACAGATGATTGATTTACCCATTCAAAGCAATTTACGCGAAGGACTTTCTTTAACGGAATATACCATTTCCTGCTATGGAGCCCGCAAAGGAGTTGTGGATACTGCTGTACGAACGTCAGACGCTGGATACCTTACGCGTAGACTTGTTGAAGTAGTTCAACATATTGTTGTACGTAGAACGGATTGTGGAACTACACGAGGTATTTCCGTGAGTCTTCGAAAGGGGATGACCGAAAGAATTTTTATCCAAACACTAATAGGCCGCGTATTAGCAAAGGATGTATATCTAGGTCTACGATGCATTGCCATCAGAAATCAAGATATTGGGATTGGACTTATCAATCGATTCATGACCTCCCGGGCGCAGCCAATATATATTCGAACTCCCTTCACTTGCCGAAGTGCATCTTGGATCTGTCGATTATGTTATGGTCGGAGTCCAACTCATGGCGACCTGGTTGAATTGGGAGAAGCAGTAGGTATTATTGCAGGTCAATCCATTGGAGAACCTGGGACTCAACTAACATTAAGAACTTTTCATACTGGTGGAGTATTCACAGGCGGTACTGCAGAACATGTACGAGCTCCTTCTAATGGAAAAATAAAATTCAATGAGGATTTGGTTCATCCCACACGCACGCGTCATGGACATCCTGCTTTTCTCTGCTATGTAGACCTATATGTGACCATTGAGAGTCAGGATATTATACATAGTGTGAATATTCCACCAAAAAGTTTTCTTTTGGTTCAAAATGATCAATATGTGGAATCAGAGCAAGTGATTGCTGAGATTCGCGCTGGAACATCCACTTTCCATTTTAAAGAGAGGGTTCGAAAACATATTTATTCTGACTCAGAGGGAGAAATGCATTGGAGTACCGATGTGTACCATGCACCTGAATATACACACGGTAATGTTCATTTCTTACCCAAAACAAGTCATTTATGGATCTTATCAGGAGGTCCGTGCAAATCCAGTCTAATGCCTTTTTCACTCTACAAGGATCAAGATCAAATGAATGTTCAATCTCTTTCTGTGCAAGAGAGATACATTTCAGACTTCTCAGTGAATAATAATCGAGTGAGACACAAATTGTTTGGCTCGGATCCCCTGGCGCAAAAAGGGCAGAATTATGCAGCAGGATCTGAGCGAGTCATATCCACTGGGCATTGGGATTTCATATATCCCTCCATTCTCCGAGAGAATTTTGATTTATTGGCGAAGAGGCGAAGAAATAGATTCATCATACCATTCCAATATGATCCGGAACGGGAGAAGGAACTAACGTCCCGTTCTAGTACTAGTATCGCGGTTGAAATACCTGCAAATGGTATTTTACGTCAAAATAGTATTCTTGCTTATTTTGACGATCCACGATACAGAAGCAGCAGTTCGGGAATTACCAAATATAGCACCATAGAGGTCGATCCAATCGTCAAAAAAGAGGGTTTGATTGAGTATCGAGGACCAAAGGAATCTAGGTCGAAATACCAACTGAAAGTAGATAGATTTTTTGTCATTCCCGAAGAAGTCCATATCTTGCCCGGGTCTTCGTCCATAATGGTACGGAACAATAGTATCATTGGAGTAGATACACGAATCACGTCTAATACAAGAAGCCAAATAGGTGGATTGGTCCGAATAGAGAAAAAAAAAAAAAAGATTGAACTGAAAATATTTTCTGGAGGTATCCATTTTCCTGGGGAAACAGATAAGATATCCCGACACATTGGCATCTTGCTACCACCAGGAGCGAGAAAAAAAATGGATAAAGGATCATTTTGGGAAGGGAAAAATTGGGTCTATGTCCAACGGATTACACCTATCAAGAAAAAATATTTTGTTTCAGTACGACCCGTAGTGACATATGAAATAGCTGACGGGATAAATCTAGTAACGCTTTTCCCGAGGGATATGTTACGGGAAAAGGATAATTTGCGACTTCGAGTTGTCAATTATATCCTTTATGGGGATGGCAAACCAATTCGAGGAATTTCCCACACAAGTATTCAATTAGTTCGTACTTGTTTAGTATTGAATTGGGACCAAGACAAAAAAGGTTCTATAGAAAAGGTTCAGACTTCTTCTGCTGAAGTAAGGGCAAATGATCAGATTCGATATTTCATAAGAATTGAATTGGTGAAGTCTCCTATTTTGTATACCGGAAAGAGGAATGATAGGGCAGGTTCAGTGATTCCTGATACTGGGTCATATTGTGCCAATACCAATCTTTTTTCTTCCAAGGTGAAGACTAAATCAGTTAGTCAACATCAAGGAACCGTTCGTACATTTCTTGATAGAAATAAGGAAGGCCAATCTCTTATAGTTTTTTCATCATCCAATTGTTCTCGGATCAATGTTTCGAACTATTACAATGTGACCAACGAATCAATTAAAGAAAAAGAGGATCCCCTGATTCCAATTCTGAATTCGTCGGGTCCCTTAGGTACAGTACCCAAAATTTATAATTTTTACTCATCTTATCATTCAATATCTCATAATGAGATCTTGTTAAATAAATATTTACTACTGGATAATAATAATCCAAAACAGACTTTCCAACTACCTAATAAATATTATTTAGTGGATGAAACGGGGAGAATCTCAAATCCAAATCCATACAGTGACATCATTTTTAATCTATTCGATTCGAATTCGTGCTTTCTCCCTCAGGATTCTTGTGAGGGGGCATCTACAACTACAACCACAATAATTAGCCTTGGACAGTTTATTTGTGAAAATGTATGTCTATCCAAACGCGGAACACGCATAAAATCAGGTCAAGTTATAATGGTTAATGTTGACTCTTTCATAATAAGATCAGCTAAACCCTATTTGGCCACCCGAGGAGCAACCGTTCATGGTGATTATGGAGAAATCTTTTACGAAGGAGATACATTAGTTACATTTATATATGAAAAATCAAGATCTGGTGATATAACTCATGGCCTTCCAAAGGTAGAACAAGTGTTAGAAGTTCGTTCCATTGATTCAATATCGATGAACTTAGAAAAAAGGGTTGAAGGTTGGAACGAACATATAACAAGAATTCTTGGAATTCCTTGGGGATTCCTGATTGGTGCTGAACTCACCATAGCGCAAAGTCGTATTTCTTTGGTTAATAAGATCCAAAAGGTTTATCGATCCCAGGGGGTACAGATTCATAATAGGCATATAGAGATTATTGTACGACAAATAACGTCAAAAGTGTTGGTTTCAGAAGATGGAATGTCTAATGTTTTTTCACCCGGGGAACTAATCGGATTGTTGCGAGCAGAAAGAGCAGGTCGTGCTTTGGAAGAGGCGATTTGTTACCGAGCCGTCTTATTGGGAATAACGAGAGCATCTCTGAATACTCAAAGTTTCATATCAGAAGCTAGTTTTCAGGAAACCGCTCGAGTTTTAGCAAAAGCCGCTCTACGCGGTCGTATTGATTGGTTGAAAGGCCTTAAAGAGAATGTTGTTCTGGGGGGGGTGATACCCGTTGGTACTGGATTCAAACGATTCGTTCACCGCTCAAAGGAATATAACAATATTCCTTTGGAAATAAAAAAGAAGAATCTATTCGGGGGGGAAATGAGGGATATTTTGTTCCACCACAGAGAATTATTTGGTTCTTGCATCCCAAAGCCAAAGAGTTTCCATAATACATCAGAACAACCACTCTATGGGATCTAATCCAATCGTTCATAAGAGCAGATTCATTATTAGCTAAGCTAATATAATGGTCATCTGGTAATAAAGAGAATATCGAAACCAAGGGTAAATAAATTAATAAGCTTGGACCGTGTATCAACGGTCAACCCCCGGTAGAAGGTTCCATTGGAACTATTAGTTATTTCAGGGTACCTCGTCTCTTTTTTTTTTTTTTTTAGAGGAAGTGTGGGGATAAATGACAAGAAGATATTGGAACATCAATTTGGAAGAGATGATGGAAGCGGGGGTTCACTTTGGTCATGGTACTAGGAAATGGAATCCTAGAATGGCACCTTACATTTCCGCAAAGCGTAAAGGTATTCATATTACAAATCTTACGAGAACTGCTCGTTTTTTATCAGAAGCCTGTGATTTAGTTTTTGACGCAGCAAGTAGAGGAAAACACTTCTTAATAGTTGGTACGAAAGATAAAGCAGCGGATTCGGTAGCATCAGCTGCAATAAGGGCTCGGTGTCATTATGTCAATAAAAAATGGCTCGGTGGTATGTCAACGAATTGGTCCACTACAGAAACGAGACTTCATAAGTTCAGGGATTTGAGAGTGAGAGCCGAAATGGGTCAACTCAGTCGTCTCCCGAAACGGGATGCAGCAATATTGAAGAGACAATTATCTCACTTTGAAACATATTTGGGTGGTATTAAATATATGACGGGGTTACCCGATATTGTAATCATCATTGATCAGCAAGAAGAATATACGGCCCTTCGAGAGTGCGTCACTTTGGGTATTCCAACTATTTGTTTAATTGATACAAATTGTGATCCAGATCTCGCAGATATTCCGATTCCAGCCAACGATGACGCTATAGCTTCCATCCGATTGATTCTTAACAAATTAGTATCCGCAATTTGTCAGGGACGGTATAGCTATATAAGAAGTCGTTGATTAATAATAAGATAAGTCCATTACTTCGCTTCGGGAAAACCATAGATTCATTGAATCGGTTACTCTTACTATTCCGGAATGTTAAAAAAGAGATTCCAATTTCTGGGGATATATTACGCGATTAATTCATTAATTAATTTAGTTATTTAGTTTAGTATCCGAAATATATGATCCGAAATATATGATTAAATTAGGTAGGGGAGTAGAAAAAAATGGTTGAATCAAAATAATTCCTTCTTAAGTTCCATTTCTGTCAGAGGGTAATATGAATGTTCTACCATGTTCCATCAACACACTAAAGGGCTTATACGAGATATCTGGTGTGGAAGTAGGCCAACATTTCTATTGGCAAATAGGGAGTTTCCAAGTGCATGCCCAAGTACTTATAACTTCTTGGGTCGTAATTGCTATCTTATTAGGTTCAGCCGCTATAGCCGTTCGGAATCCACAAACTATTCCGACCAATGGTCAGAATTTTTTCGAATATGTTCTTGAATTCATTCGAGACGTGAGCAAAACTCAAATTGGAGAAGAAGAATATGGTCCTTGGGTTCCTTTTATTGGAACTCTATTCCTATTTATTTTTGTTTCTAACTGGTCAGGTGCTCTCTTACCTTGGAGAATCATACAGTTACCTCATGGGGAGTTAGCTGCACCTACGAATGATATAAATACTACTGTTGCTTTAGCTTTACTCACGTCAGTAGCATATTTCTATGCAGGCCTTACTAAAAAGGGATTGGGTTATTTCGGTAAATACATTCAACCAACTCCAATACTTTTACCAATTAATGTGTTAGAAGATTTCACAAAACCTTTATCACTTAGTTTTCGACTTTTCGGGAATATATTGGCCGATGAATTAGTAGTTGTTGTTCTTGTTTCTTTAGTACCTCTAGTGATTCCGATACCTGTGATGTTCCTGGGATTATTCACAAGCGGTATTCAAGCTTTGATTTTTGCAACCTTAGCGGCGGCTTATATAGGTGAATCCATGGAAGGTCATCATTGAGTAGCTTTACATCTAAATAAGAAAATAATGCTTTGAATCGCGTTTTATTTTTGAAATTTATTGCAATTAAAAATGAAGCCCATGATTCTTATTCTAATAAGAAATTCATGGGTAACTCAAGATACCGAACATCTAAGGTCCGATCCGATTCAAATAAGATGGCGATGGTTTCCATTATGGAAGAAACACATGTATATGTGATAGTAGATATTCAATAGTTATATATGGACTACCCATCTATATTATTTCATTACCCATATTACCGACTTTGTATAGATATAGATTCCACTTTATATGGGTTACGATATAAGCTCTTCTTTTTTTCGTCTGTGACTGTAATGTCTGGATTGAATATGAAGTCAAGCCTATGAATGCATATAGAGAAGATGAAGGAACGAAGAGTTGAAAGAATGAGTTCGGAACAAAAACAAAACAAAGAAATGGAAGAACTAGAACTCTACGGATTTACAAAGACTTGTATAGGGAATAAAAACGAGATATTGAAGTAGTTCGTATGATTCAGTAATATCAAATATCATCACTTATCAAATTAGGTTCAGAGTTCTTAGTTTAGTTGTATGGATCTGAGTTATGCAATATGAAATAATAAGTAATGTAACTAAGTTAAATTAATAAGTTAATAGAAAATATAAATAATAACATTAATTAACTAATATATTATATAAATTTATTGGTTTATTTGATTATATCATTAACCATTTCTTCATTTTTTGTTGTGAGGAGCTTACCATGAATCCCATAATTTCTGCTGCTTCCGTTATTGCTGCTGGATTGGCCGTAGGACTTGCTTCTATTGGACCCGGAGTCGGTCAAGGTACTGCTGCTGGCCAAGCCGTAGAAGGTATCGCTAGACAACCAGAAGCAGAGGGTAAAATACGAGGTACTTTATTGCTTAGTCTGGCTTTTATGGAAGCTTTAACAATTTACGGACTGGTCGTGGCATTAGCACTTTTATTCGCTAATCCTTTTGTGTAATCCTATAAACAAACGTGAAAACGTGTACCTCTTTTATTGCTTTGGACCTGCCACTTCGCTTCTTCAAATTATATCAAATCATCACTCCTACAATCACTTCTTCTTTGCTCGAATACTCCGGGGAAGTACTGATTTTGAGGAATTAGTGGATCTGCTTCTGCTCGATTTCTTCTTTCCCGCCCTTAGCTTAGTCCAATGGGCATTTTGCCTCTTTTTATTTGATTAGGGGGTATGTCCCAATTGACACGAGACTTCGGACTTAATAAGTGTCTTATCGGGAATCTAAAAAAGGAGTGAAGTGATACAAAAAAAGAAAATATTTTTTTATTTATTTATTTATTTTGTTAGTCCTATTCCTATCCATAAGATAAGAGGAGAGCATATGAAAAATCTAACCGATTCTTTCGTTTTTTTGGGTCAATGGCCATCCGCCGGGAGTTTCGGGTTTAATACCGATATTTTAGCAACAAATCTAATAAATCTAAGTGTAGTGCTTGGTGTATTGATCTTTTTCGGAAAGGGAGTGTGTGCGAGTTGTGTATTTCAAGAATAGGCTGGAAGCAACCAGCTGCACTTTATATTTTGCTATTGTAATCTAAATAGGTAAATCTAAATAGGTAATAGAGAAAGGTGCACGATCTCAACGAATTACTTCTGAATAAATAAATAAATCCTATGCAAGAATCATAGCATTTCGTGACTAATTGGTAATTTTGATTCTCTATTAACCAATAATGTGAGACCTTTTAGTTAACATGGTTAAAGCTGAACTGTTTGAAGTCTAAGCACAACACGGTACTCTTTCTACCACTGCGTTAGTACAAGATAAGATGGTTTCAAAATGCATAAATTATTTAGTTGGAAATTTATTTGATATATAACACTCATATCAATAAAACGATTTGAACCATTGACTGGAAAAACGGGTGCCTCGCCCCTTCCCTTCCTTTTTATCTAATGCTGAATCGACGACCTATGTGTATAAAATGAGAAAGAATTCTTTTGGATTTTAAGAAATAAAAGAAACGACTTTGCTGACAATTACAAGTTTTTTGTCTGGTCAGAAGAGCCCTCCAGAGATCCTGGTTTTTCGTGTATCAGTTTCGATATCGTGGAATACGAACAGAGAAGAGAGGGTAGGCTCATTAAGAAAAAGATAGGGATAGGGCAATCCCCCATAAGTTTTAATTGAGCGTGAGAGCCAAATGAATCGAAAGATTCATGTTCGGTTCGGGAAGAGATGGCGGAAGTTGTTGAATTGATGGGAAGATAATCTACTTTCATTAAGTGATTTATTAGATAATCGAAAGCAGAGGATCTTGAGTACTATTCGCAATTCAGAAGAACTATGTGGAGGAGCTGTTGAACAGCTTGAAAAAGCACGGGCTCGTTTACAGAAAGTGGAAAGGGAAGCGGAGGAGTTTCGAGAGAAGGGATACTTTGAGATAGAACAAGAAAAGGGGAATTTGATTAATGCCGCTTTTCAGAATTTGGAACAATTAGAAAATTACAAAAACGAAACTATTAATTTCGAACAACAAAGAGCGATTAATCAGGTCCAACAACGAGTTTTCCAACAAGCCTTACAAGGAGCTCTAGGAACTCTGAATAATTGTTTGAACGGCGAGTTACATTTACGCACCATCGGTGCTAATATTGGCATACTTGGGGCCATGAAAGAAATAACCGATTAGTCCTTTTATACTATAGGTATTATTTTTCTCCTTTTTTGCTTCCTAGAAAGAATTAAGAGATACTAATGGTAACCATTCGAGCCGAAGAAATTAGTAATATTATTCGCGAACGGATTGAGCAATATAATAGAGAAGTAAAGATTGTGAATACTGGTACCGTACTTCAAGTGGGCGACGGCATTGCTCGTATTCATGGTCTTGATGAAGTAATGGCAGGTGAATTAGTAGAATTTCAAGAGGGTACAATAGGTATTGCTCCGAATTTGGAATCAAATAATGTTGGCGTTGTATTAATGGGTGACGGTTTGATGATACAAGAGGGTAGTTCTGTAAAAGCAACAGGACGAATTGCTCAGATACCGGTGAGTGAGGCTTATTTGGGTCGTGTTATAAATGCCCT